TGAAGGTGCATAGCTTCTTTGAATGTCCCGCTGATTGACTACTACATCTAGGGACGGGACTGATCCCGAAAGAGAGGTCTTTCTTTCTGGTTATGAAATCGCTTAGATTGAAAAGCAAGTCGATGATGCCATAAGTCAAACGGGCGGGTGAGGCGAGAGTCCTTCACTGCACTCACTGGAGAGAAGGGATCATCTCCAATCTAGTTGTAAGGTCTTATCCTCTTATTAGTAGCCGAAGTGTAGGCCGGCTAATTAAGGAAAAAACTGGAACATGTGCATAGGAAGACTAGAACATGTTTCATAAGTGTTAGTCGACCTCCGGAGGACAACAATTTGCTTTTCCAACCTGAGATTCTCTTTTTCATTTTCTCAAGTAGAGGAAGGCAATGTTCTTTCTTTATTCTCTTGAGGGACAAGGGAACATCCAGGTACTTGATAGGAAAACTACTTTTTTGGATTCCTCTTCAATGATCTGGAATTTCTGCGAGGAGCTCTGTTCGAGAGGAAGCACTGGCTCTTATCGAAATTGACCTTTTGGCCATTACAACATTACAATCAGCTTCTTTTCCGTTTATGGCCATTATATAATATTAGAACATCGTTCGCAAAGATAAAGTGAGAGAGTGCTGGGCACGATCTCGAACCATGGTAAGGTGTTATCATTTTCAATGATACCAACTCCTGTGGGCCCCGGCTTAGCACTTCTTCCGCTAAAATCAACAGGCTAGGTTTGGAACCCTTGTCGCAGCCCTCGAGAAGCTGGAAAGTACCCATGTGGCACACCATCCACAAGCACTCCAAAGTGTTCATTACATAACATAAACATCCATGTATAAAATTCCGCTATTTATCACAAAAGCCCCTTGTTCCTTAAAAATGATTCTAGGGAGAATCCAACTCATTCTTCGAGCTAGAGAGATTTTTTAAGAAAAAGTGACAAAGCTCTCCTTCAAATATCCCAACAATAAAAAAGGTAGGTCGGAATTGGTGAAAATGTGAAGGACTTATTTCGGAATTCGGAATAAGGGCAATTCCATTTGAATTTGAGGGCTTAACAGCGCCTTCAGCAAAGAAATTGTGAACCGCCCTGACCAGGCCAGGTCGTCTTCAATAATCTTCCAACAGTGAGAGTCAAAAAGACCTGGGAATCCATCAATTTAAAGGATAGGGGCGGCACAGCCCCCAACCAAGGGAGTGGTTACGTCCAGTATGTCCCCCCTTATTCCCGACATGCTATGGTGCCCCGGGGCCGGAATGCGGTAGGGTCTTCAAGCCCCACGCTCGATTCTCGAGATTCATGGGCCGTCTCGCGAAGATCTTCGATCCGAACCTTCGCATCTACTCTCTCTTAGAGGATGAACCACGCCTTCGCTATTGCCCCTCGCTACTGCTCAACCTCGCTATCGCATTGATTCTTGCCGGCCCTTCCAGATTCCAATTCCTTATTGAGATCGAGATCTTGTTCCATTAGACCCAGTTCGGTCAGATCAGTTCCATAATATAGCTTGCCCGGACCGGGCTTTCAGTGTTTGGTCGGGCCGGCCGTAATGAATGATCGTTGTTCGGGAACAAAATAATAAGACTTAAGGGTTTCGCTATCGCTCTTCGCCTAAAGCCGTAACTTCGCTCTTCGACCCTTCGCTATCGCAAGAATATAGCGATCGAAGAGCTATCGCTCAGCTGCTTCGCGTATTACGAAAGCCGTATTGCCCGAAGGGGGCATGCTGCAAGAGCGTAGGTCAGTGATAAGCGTAGGAGGCGTGCCCGAAGGGCAGCGGCAGCAGTGTGGTTCCAGGTGCCGTCGCTAGATTGAGATCTGCAGGGTGGCGGGGACTTCGACTGCCTTGTATCAGGTGAAGAGAAAGGGGTGGTAGGCTTAGTAGGGCTCGAACCTACAATATAACCGTTATGAGCGGTACGTTTCAACCAATTAAACTATAAGCCCCTACGGATCTCTACATGCAATTCGCTCACTTCGGGAAGAGCGGACGGAAAGAGGAGGCCTTTGCTCTATCTGCTTCTTCCTCTTCCCAGGAATGAACAATTTGATAAAAGAAAAAGGATTTTCTTTATTTATATATATATATTTTTTGATTGTTTATAGATAGATATAGAATATTATAATTATATCTATTATTTTAGAATCCAAAATAGAATTAAGCGGCCCTTTCGCGACTCAAACTGCCGGTACGCTTTCCGGCTCGCAACGGCTCAAACGGGCGGGGGCTCTCTATTTGCTTGCAATGCCGGCTGTTCGCCTTTAGTTAGAAGTAGAAGTAGAGGGCGCCGTTTGCCCCACACTTCAGAAAAAGTCAAAAAGTATGGATGAAGTAAGAAAAAGTACATAAGGAGTGAGAAAGAAAAACTTGGTTACGGGAACCGAAGGTTAGGCCGACTACTTTAGTATAGCTACACCTAAAAAAGTGTATTCCTACCCCTTCCCCTTTCTGTCAATGTTGCCAATTCCTATAAGACTAATGTACCCTCGTGTATACAGTTGTCCAACTACTTTCTTCCTCCGACTTCTTTAGCCACTTCCGCATCTGTCGTATTCGGGAGAGCTTACTTCGTGGCGGAGCATTTAGCAATGCCAGCAGCCTGGTGAGGGCTGGCTGTCTGGGGACAGGTTAAGGCAGGGCCTGCTGGGCTTGCTTCTCATGAGATTGGGTGAGGGAATCGGAAAGGGGCTCATAAACCGGGCGGGCTTTTGGGCACACGGAAAAGGGGAAGTGGATGGAGGGTGGGGTCACTATAGTGGCTAGGGTGAGTCTTCCTACACGGCTGGACGCCCGGCTCTAGACGAAGGGGGTTACCACCACATCCTCTCCCGATAGACTCGAAGCTCTTCATAGTAAAGCGAGGTAGAAAATCTTCTCTCAAAAAGAGACAGACCAGAGATGCCATACTCTTCTTTCGTGGGAAGGTATTCGGTTCAAAAAATATACGGCAGTCAGAACAGCTTCAGTCCAAAATTGACTAAGGACAGAAGCAAGCTACAAGCATTAACAACCGCTTTCGTTTAAATGTAAAAAAAAAGAAGCAGCGAAGAAAACAAGACACTAAGTTGTTGCGCTAACTCGCTAGCGCTAGCGCACTACGGCTTTTCAGCCTCCTGCAGGTCCCTTCATTCCCTCCGCCTTACACGGACCTAAAAGAGTACCTAATATTAGTGGTTTATTTTCAAAAGGGATTTCTTTTTTTCTTTTTTGAACCGTATGCGTCAAAAGATGCATGTACGGTTCCTAAGGGATACAACTTTACCCTAATCAACCGACTTTATCGAGAAAGATGACTTTTTTTAGGCCAAGAGGTTGATAGTGAAATATCGAATCAGCTTATTGGTCTTATGGTATATCTCAGTATCGAGGATGATACCAAAGATCTGTATTTGTTTATAAACTCTCCTGGCGGATGGGTAATACCCGGAGTAGCTATTTATGATACTATGCAATTTGTGCGACCAGATGTACATACAATATGCATGGGATTAGCCGCTTCAATGGGATCTTTTATCCTAGTCGGAGGAGAAATTACCAAACGTCTAGCATTCCCTCACGCTTGGCGCCAATGAGGTTTTTATTTGAGAGAAAAAAAAAAGACTATGCCTTCGCCATATGAAATATGAATATTAAGTAATAATAGCATGGCACTTTGAATTCGATATGAGAAAGTTTTTTATTGTTTTTTCAAAACATTAGATTATGTATCGAAAGAGTAGTATGAGATTAAAGGTATTTCCGATTTTATCTTATCTATCGGGAGTCCAGTTCAGCGTCACAAACTTTTTTGTTTTCACACTAGAGGACTTTTAACATATGTTATGAAAGAGTGCGAAAATAAAAAATAAAATAAGATTATTTTTTCCTTATTTTATTTGATCGGCTCAAAAAGAAACTTTGGGATTGCTGAATCACAGACAAAAAAAATCATAAATATATAAAGCAACGGAGCCATCATAGTATTTTTAAACTCCTTGGAAAGGAAGGGTGGTAATTTGATCATTTACCGATATGGGTCTGATAGATCCTATTTTTCTCTGTCTTTGATGGAAGGTAAGGGTCAATTTGATTGTAGAGCCGTATGCAACGCACAAAAGATGCCTGTACGGTTGTTCAATTCTATCTTTTTTTTGCTTGTTATTCTTTATCTTTCTTTCTTTTCTCTTCCTTTCATCATGCGAGATAGAGGAACCTTTTATTATGTTATATCATCAGGGTAATGATCCATCAACCTGCTAGTTCTTTTTATGAGGCACAAACGGGAGAATTTATCCTGGAAGCGGAAGAACTGCTGAAACTGCGTGAAACCCTCACAAGGGTTTATGTACAAAGAACGGGTAAACCTTTATGGGTTGTATCCGAAGACATGGAAAGAGATGTTTTTATGTCAGCAACAGAAGCCCAAGCTTATGGAATTGTTGATCTTGTAGCGGTTGCATGAAAATAGCATGGATTTCGCGCAACTCCGTGATTTGAGATTTTCTCTTTTTATTTTACCAAGTTTAATATTCTATCTATTAAAACTTATTTAATAGAATATTAACTAGAAGTAATTCATAATCATCTGGTTAGGCGGACCATGATGGAAGGCCAAGGACAGGGGGTCGTGGAAGTGTTTCGAGCTTGACTAATATATAGGGGTGGCAAGCTTTAGAGATTAGGGGTGAGGTCACCATACTAAAGAAGGCCGTAAGCAGTGGCTCGACGTAGATGGTTCGAATCAAGCGAAACCAAAGGCATTCGTCCCGAGATGCTAAGGATCGAAGACTCTTGGGATATGGAGCGGCTTGTCGGACGTAGTCCGAGGAGGCGTCGGTGAATACGGCTGCCATCTATCTTGATGGTTCAGCCAAGTTCTGGTGGCGGACCAAAAGACGTAAAGAACGCAGAGCGTGAAGTCCAATTAGATCCATTTTGGGGACGAGTTTCAGGCGGAATGGAGGGTTCCTGCCCGGTTGTGGTCCGCCATGTTGATGAGCCTGAAGCAAACAGGCCCCATACGCGAGTAGGTGAAGGCCATCTTTCGTAGTTCTCCCTGGACATTTTGGATATGACGGAAGAGGACCGGCTCTTCGATTTCATGAAGGGGCTCCAACCTGCGCCAAAATGTCCAAGATTTAGGGGCGGCACAGGCAGCTAGCCCGCTAGATTGAAAGTACTTAGCCAGGGGGAGTCGAGACCAGGCCAAGGGCAAGGGCCTAAAGTCTCGAAAAGGCAAGGACTCCAAGAAAAGAAGCCAAGCCTGAGGCCAAGAACAGCGAGCTCAAGATCAGGAGCCAAAGCGGACCGAGAAGAAAGAAAAGAAGGAAGGCTTCATCTGCTCCAAGCCCCTAAAAAAGTAAAGGGCGACTGCCCTAAAAAAAAATGGAAAGAGTGAGTTTCTTCCTCAAATTGGATTAATGGCTCGTCCAACTGGAAATGATAACAGAATGCATAGGTCATTAGAAGGAGTTCCAATAAGCGGATAAATATAGTATACCACTTTACTTATTTCCTCTATGAGGGAGAAAGAAAATGGAAGAACCCGCGGATATGTGCAAAACTTTCATTATTGTTAGCCAAGGAAAATGACTCGTGGTAAAGACAAGATAGACTTTGACCAGACGTGCTCGGAATCTTTTTTGTTTCGATCCGGGGGAAGTTCTCGCTCCTTCACCTCGTAAACTCGGTAAAGCGGCTTCGCTCCTCGCTTTTGTTCAATTATAAATAAATAACCACTTTGATGGAGATTTGTAGCATCATTCAAGTAAATACAGATTGAGATCGTAGAAACATGAGCTTGTGATATAGCTACACCTAATTCCGGACCGGTTAATGCAAGAACTATAAATAAAGGACCAGGATCTCCTATAAAATATAAAAGATCATTCATACATAGCATAGTCCAAGCGGACCCACTTAAAATCTTTACTGAACTATGACCGGCCATCATATTAGCAAATAAACGTATTCCTGAGCTTAATGCGCGAAAACAATGAGGGATTAGCTCAAGGAGTACTAAAAAAGGTGCTAACGGCAGTGGGACTCCTGCGGGTAATGAGAAGCTTAAAAAATGAAGCCCATTTCTTTGAAATCCCACTATAGTAATGCCAATAAAAATAGAAAATGAGAGACCCAAAGTAATGAGAAAATGACTTGTAACTGTGAAGCTATAAGGTATCATACCCTGGGGATTACGAAAGAACGAAAAAGTAAAAGTGACCGAGATGCGAGGGGAAAACTTTTGTTTAACATTTCCGGAAAGACCACCTATTTGTTCGTTTACCGGGTTCGGCACGAAATCATAAATAAGCTCTACCAAGGATTGCCAAGCATTTGGTACTGAGTTTCCTCCTCCGTTTTTAGTAACAAAATGAACCAAAAGTAGGACCAAACTGAGAGTTAGTAGCATAAACAAAGATGGATTTGTGAATGAGAAATACAAGTTTCCTATATTCATAGGAATCAATGGTAGAATGGCAAATTGTTCAAGTGGGCTGTTGGGCGTAATCGTAAGAAACACTTTTCATTTCATCCCTGTAGTTCCGCTTCTTGCTCTAAAAATGAAGAAAGACTTGTCGGAAATCGCCGGTTGGGTTGGCTTTACCAACCAAAAGCCAAGAAAGGCATGGGAGTCTTTGGGCATTGCTTGGGCTAAGTCAAGTTTGGGCCGAGTTAAGTAAAGACTGGCTACCTAGAAAGATCCCTCACTGCACACTTTCTATATATCTGTCTCCATTATCGGCTGCATGTTCTAGTTATGAATCGGAGATAGAACAATGGGGAGGTTACAATTTGAAATCCGCTATTACTGTTGTTTTTGATGTCGAAACGATCTTTATACATTGGCAACGAGCTTCATGTTGGTAGAGAGGGGCGCTTTCTTGGAATTAATTCATAGGCGCTTTCAATTAGTTATACTTCTATAAATAAACAAATATAAAAAGCGTGCGATACGCAGCATCAACCAACGGAAAAACGTAGTCACGGCCTGTGCTATAATGCATCCCCAAAAGCCCTCCACCCCACCAAAAAGTAAACAACCCGTGGTGCCTGCTCGTGACACATAGGACTTGCTGCGATTCTTTTCTTGCTGTTCGTGATTACTCAACAATGGATGGCGAACGGATTTCGACGAAGGAATGGGTTGAAAAAGCCTTCCCCCTCGTCTTCTACCGCTGCGGTGGGCGTCCCGTTGGCAGCTCCTACGGAGATCGCTCCGAAGAACTACGCGGCGGTTGTGGCTGGTCGTCCTAAACCGCCAATATGGAATAGGGACGAAACCTCTGAAAAACCTTCGGTTTTTCGAGGCGAGTCTGCAATATATTTTCTTTTGAGGAAACCGAGGTTTGAAACCCGGCGGAAAAATCTCGGCTTGGTGGGGCGTTTCCTCCGAGGCCGCCCTCTTCTACCTGTCGTTCGGGAGTTCGCTCGCAAGAACTGGCGTACCAAGGGAGTCGATCACTCTGTTAGATCCAAGGCACGTCTTCATCAAGCTCTCGAACAAAGAAGATATGCACCAAAAAAGAGAAGTTTTTGATTGAGGGATTGATGTTTAGGGTTTTCTGCTGGAGCCATGATTTCCGTCTCCGCAATGGTGATCCAATGCATGCGCCTATTGGGGCGACCCCATCTGCCTATTGTCTTCTTCTTTGAGTTTCGCCTGTTTTCTATCGTCTTTACTTTCGGAATTGGCCTGACCCTTAATGGTCCTACGAAGCTTGTCTCACGCCCCAACGTAGCTAGGGTTTGTGTAGAAGTCGATCTTCTCAAGGAAAACCTCCCAAATCGTGTTTGGATTGGATCTACTGTGTATGGATCACTAGCAAGAAATCGTTTCTTTTTGAATACCTAAGTTCTGCACGCATTTCAGACGACAAGGTCATGCCCGTCACCGAGAATGGCCTATGTTCCAAGAACCAATGCTACCAACCCTTTTTTTAGAGCAGCACCTACCACGGAAACGATGCCTGCTGCTGATAATGCGGCTACTGTTCAAAATGCACCTACTGAGGTGAATGCTGGTGTGGCTGAAGCTACAAATAATGCTCCGGTTTTTTTTTTATGCTAATGACCCAACCAATCCAGAAGCTTTTAAGTAAGTCAGGGTTGCTACCACTGAAGTTAGCCCTTGTGATTCAGATGTTGCTGCTGCTTACATGCAAACCATTGAAGATGGTCCTCGGGGCGAAGAGCTTGAACCAGATAACAATCCCCAAGCTCCTGTTCTTCAACAACCGGAGTAGAGTATTTAGCTATTGGAAAATCGCCTTCGGTTAACGCAGCCCCTAATACCGGCGGTAGCTCTGCCTCACGGGGACAGCAGGAAGAGGAACTAGTTGGCAGAAATTTTGTTGATAATCAAGACCCCCTACGGATTATGCACTGGATCCATCCGGCCCGAAATCCAATGAACCGATGGTTAACTCTCTTTTTTTAGTGGTTGCCATACAGAGACAAGTTCGCGCTTTCTCCTTAGAAGGAAGGTCCTCAAAGCCTCTTCATTCCAAGGTTGTCATCCAATGGTTAGAAGGGCCAACTATGTATCAAAATGGAAGCGGAGATTGCGTATGGATGAATGTCAAACATCTCGGATGAATCCCCTGCCAATATCTTGGTCTTTTGGAGAGAAGATATCCTTGACCTGTCCATGATTGAAGGCAATGTCCAATTCATTTCTACCAACGCAAAGATCAAAGATTCAAATACTCAGGTACGCCTCCTTTTTGTTCATGCAAGCTGTTAAACTATTGATAGGCGAGACCTGTGGGATGAATTTCTAAAAATGACTCTAATTGCTCTTCCCCCAAAAAGCTTCTTAAAAGAGATTTGAATGCTGTTTTGTCACCGGAAGAGAAACTGAATCAGGAAAGGAAGTGGCTGACTTTCAAAGCAAAGTCAGGGAAGACGATCGGGCTACGAACTCGGGTACTCAACCGTTGGAAAGTGGAAAGTAGGTTGCCAGTTCAACCGAAGCCGGATAAAGAACGAAGGATATTACTAAAAGGGGTATGGGTTAACCAAGTAGAAGATCGAATGGAATAAGCCAAAAAAAAAGGGGGATTACTAGAAAAAGGGATTCCACTCCAATAGTGGAAAGGATAGAACCAGACCAGATAGATCGACTTCGAGAATCAGCTCTTTGTAGCGGAAGAGCAACTGCAAGAGATTCCACTTAAACTGAATCAGAAGATGGAGGCTCAATCAAAAAATATGCTTTAGCGACATAAACCGGAGTTCTTGAGTTAAGGTTTTGAGTGAACCCTCGGAACTCAGTCCTCGTCGAAGTCTATTCGAAAAGCGGAGAAAAGTAAGAAAACTTAAGTATTCAAGAAGTGACAGAAGTCCGTCTCTTATGTACCAGGAAACCGAGGAAGGAACTAGTCTTAAGTCTCGGAATTGAACTGTGAACTTCTTTTCTGAACTGCTACTTAAACTATCTACTTATAGATTCTCGAGGAAACTGACGCATCTTTTGAAATTTGAAAGAAGGCAATCTTCTGATAATATGGGTTGAGGGGAGATGCTTGACTCATTAGGATACGGGCGAAGGAAGTTCATAGGTACTAAGCCGGAGAATAACGAGATGGCAAGAGCCAGATCTCCTTCTTCTTTAGAGGCGGGAAGGTGCTCAGCTATTCGACTCAGAAGGGAGAGAGTAGCAGCTTTCTTTTCTTCGAAGTGAGGGTCAGGGTATCGAAAGATCGAAGAAAGGGAATCGGGATCCTCAACAAAATAAGGATCGGTTCAGGATCATGGGATCCTTTTCTATCAGATAGGAAGGGCTGTAGCACAAAATGTACTTCTAAGTAATTGCCCCATAGATCCTATATCTATCTATATGAAGAAGAAATCATGTAACGAAGGAGATTCTTATTTGTACAAATGGTACTTCGAACTTGGAACGAGCATGAAGAAATTAACGAGACTTCTTTATCTTTTGAGTTGTTCTGCCGGATCGGTCGCTCAAGATCTTTGGTCTCTACCCGGACCCGATGAAAAAAATGGGATCACTTCTTATG